TACAAGTTTTAAAAGCAAGAACAAAATTATTTCTAACTATCTCAAAAAAAACAAAGGAAAGGTTTAGCAAAAATATTCTATTTTTAAAACTAATAATAAAAGAAATCTCAAAAAGAAATATATTTTTATTTAGTAGATTGAAAGAAGTAGATAAATCAAGCGAAACTAAAAAAGCAAACGATTCTATAATGGGTAATCAAATAAGTAATGAATCTATGAATCAAATTAGATCTAGAAATTGGACAAATTTTTTACTAACAGAAAAAAAAATGAATGGTCTAACTGATAGAACAAGTACAATTAGAAAAAAAATAGAAAGAATTACAAAAGAAAAAAAAAAAGTGACTCCAGGAAGAAATGTGAGTTCTAATACTAATAGTTGTAATGCTAAAAGATTTCAATTAACAAAAACGCTTTGGCAAATATTAAAAAGACGTAGTGCTCGATTAATCCGTAAATTTTATTTTTTTATAAAATTTTTCATTGAAAAGATATACATAGATATCCTTCTATCTATCATTAATATTCCCAGAATAAATACAAAACTTTTTATTGAATCAACAAAAAATTTTATTGAGAAACCTATTTCCAATACTAAAAAAAATAACGAAAAAAGTAATAAAACCAATCAAAATACGATTGACTTTATTTCAACTATACAAAAGCCCTTTTATAATATTAGTAATACTAATTCACAGAATTTTGATAAATTATCTTCCTTCTCACAAGCATATGTATTTTACAAATTATCACAAGTTCAAGTTCTTAACTTGTTTAAGTTAAGATCTATTCTTGAATATCACGGAACATCTTTTTTTCTTAAAACTTCAATCAAAAATTATTTTGGCAGACAAGGAATAATTGATTCTAAATTCAAAGATAAAAAACTTCCGAACTTGAAAAAAAATCAATGGAAAAGCTGGTTAAGAGGTTATTCTCAATATAATTTATCCCAGATTAGATGGTCTAAATTAATAGCACAAAAGTGGCGAAATAGCACCAAAAAATGTCGTACAATTCAAGATAAAAATTTAAACAAAGAAGTTTCATATGAAAAAGAACAATTAAGTTATTATAAAAAACAAAGTGATTACGAAATATATTTATTACCAAATCAGAAAGATAATTTTCAAAAATACTATAGATATAATCTTTTATCTTATAGATCGATTAATTATGAGGACCTATCTATTTATAGATCACCATTGCAAGTAAATAAAACTTCAAAAAATTCTTATAATTACAATACACAAAAAAGAAAAAATTTTGCTAGATTAGCCTATATACCTATCAATAATTTTCTAGGAAAAAGTGCTGGTATATATATGGAAAAAAATACGGATCGAAAATATTTTGATTGTAAAATTCTCAATTTTTGTTTTAGAAAAAAAGTGGATATTGAAGCTTGGGTCAAGGCCAATACCAACAGGAATCAAAATACTAAGACCGAGGCTCCTAAGTATCAAATAATTGATAAAGTTGATAAAAAAGATCTTTTTTATTTTATGGTTCATCAAAATGAAGAAAGCAATTTATCTAAGCAAAAAAAAAAATGGGATTGGATGGGAATGAATGCGGAAATATTAAGTCATCCTATATCGAATCTAGAACTTTGGTTCTTCCCAGAATTTTTCCTATTTTATAATGCATATAAAATCAAACCCTGGCTTATACCAAGCAAATTCCTTTTTTTGAATTTTAATATAAATGAAAGTCTTAGTGAAACTCAAAACATGAATAGAAAACAAAAAGAACTTATACCGTCGAACGAAAAAAAATATTTTGAATTTGAATTCAAGAATAAAAAAGAAAAAGAATTTGAAAATCAAAGAGATCTTAGCTCAAATAGACAAAACCAAGAAAACGAGATTGCAGAAACTTATTCGGAATCAGACATGAAAAAACTACAAAAGAAAAAACAATACAAGAGCAATACGGAAGCAGAACTAGATTTCTTCCTGAAAAGATATTTACTTTTTCAATTGAGATGGGATGGTGCTTTGAATCAAAGAATGATCAATAATATCAAAGTATATTGTTTCTTGCTTAGACTGAGAAATCCAAAAAAAATAACCCTATCCTCTATTCAAAGGAGAGAGCTGAATCTTGATATAATGCTGATTAAAAAGAATTTAACTCTTACAGAATTGATGAAAAGGGGGAGATTGATTATCGAACCTTTTCGTCTGTCTGTAAAAAAGGCGGGTCAGCTTATTATGCATCAAACTATAAATATTTCATTAGTTCATAAGAGTAGGCATCGTACTAATCAAAGATACCGAGAGCAAAGATATGCCGATAAGGAGGATTTTGATAAATCCATTCGAAGCCATCTAACTGGAAATAAGCATTTTTATTTGCTTTTCCCTGAAAATATTTTAGCGTCTCGGCGTCGTAGAGAATTGAGAATTCGAATTTGTTTCCATTCAAAGAATAGTCAAGGTATGGATAAAAAGAGAATCTTTTTTAATGGGAATAATTTAAAAAGTTCTAGTCAATTTTTGAATGAAAATAAAGATCTTGATAGACAAAAATTAATTAAATTAAAATTCTTTCTTTGGCCCAATTATCGATTAGAAGATTTATCTTGTATGAATCGCTATTGGTTTGATACAAATAATGGAAGTCGTTTCAGTCTGTTAAGGATACGTATGTACCCCACAATTGAAAGGTAATTAATTAAACTTTATGTCTGTACCATATCTGATATATGAAAGCAAACAAATGCACATATAACTTGTCTTACATTTTAGTCTAATATATGATACTAATTTAATGTAATAGGGTATCCATTATTTCTAAAAACGAATCAACAAAATCTTCTTCATTTTAAGATTTAAACCATTTTCTTTTGAAAATGCAAAATAGACTGTTGTTTTGTATGCCTATCCGAATGCAAGTTTAATTGGATTGATTCTTTTTATTTAAAAAAGTTAGTTGATTATGTATACCAAATTAAACTAACTCACATTATTATTACTGATCGGTAAAATTCATATTTGTAAAAAGGGGGTATTATTTTATGGTAAAAAATTCATTCATTTCAGTTATTTCACAAAAAGAAAAAGAAGAAAACCCGGGGTCTGTTGAATTCCAAGTATTCTGTTTTACTAATAAGATACGAAAACTTACTTCCCATTTGGAATTGCACAAAAAAGACTATTTATCTCAGAGAGGTCTGCGGAAAATTTTGGGAAAGCGCCAACGCCTGCTAGCTTATTTATCAAAAAAAAATAGAGTACGTTATAAAGAATTAATAGGTCAATTGAATATTCGAGAGATAAAAACCCGTTAATTTGAAAAATTATTTTAATTTTGATGACTCTCTTTTGATTTTCAGCAATTCATGGAAGAATGAATCGGGAAAAAACCTATGACTGCACCAGCTACAAGAAAGGACCTCATGATAGTCAATATGGGTCCTCACCACCCATCAATGCACGGTGTTCTTCGACTCATCCTTACTCTAGATGGTGAAGATGTTATCGACTGTGAACCAATATTAGGTTATTTACACAGGGGGATGGAAAAAATTGCAGAAAACCGAACAATTATACAATATTTGCCTTATGTAACACGTTGGGATTATTTAGCTACTATGTTTACAGAAGCAATAACTGTAAATGCACCAGAGCAGTTGGGAAATATTCAAGTACCTAAAAGAGCTAGTTATATCAGAGTAATTATGTTGGAGTTGAGTCGTATAGCTTCTCATTTGTTATGGCTTGGACCCTTTATGGCAGATATTGGTGCACAGACCCCCTTTTTTTATATTTTTCGAGAAAGAGAATTAATATATGATCTATTCGAAGCTGCCACGGGTATGCGAATGATGCATAATTATTTTCGTATTGGAGGAATAGCTGCCGATCTACCTCATGGCTGGATAGATAAGTGTTTGGATTTTTGCGATTATTTTTTAAGGGAGGTTGCTGAATATAAAAAGCTTATTACGCGGAACCCTATTTTTTTAGAACGAGTTGAAGGGGTAGGCATTGTTAGTGAAGAGGAAGCAATAAATTGGGGTTTATCAGGACCAATGTTACGAGCTTCCGGAATACAATGGGATCTTCGTAAGATTGATCATTATGAGTGTTATGACGAATTTGACTGGGAAGTCCAATGGCAAAAAGAAGGGGATTCATTAGCTCGTTATTTAGTACGAATCAGTGAAATGACAGAGTCGATAAAAATCATTCAACAGGCTCTGGAAGGAATTCCGGGAGGGCCCTATGAGAATTTAGAAACCCGGCGCTTTGCTGGAGTAAGAAATACCGAATGGAATGATTTTGAATACCGATTCATTAGTAAAAAACCTTCTCCTACTTTTGAATTGTCGAAGCAAGAACTTTATGTAAGAGTCGAAGCTCCAAAAGGAGAATTGGGGATTTTTATGATAGGAGATCAGAATGTTTTTCCTTGGAGATGGAAAATTCGACCGCCGGGTTTTGTCAATTTGCAAATTCTTCCTCAATTAGTTAAAAGAATGAAATTGGCTGATATTATGACGATACTAGGTAGCATAGATATCATTATGGGAGAGGTTGATCGTTGAAATGATAATTAATACAACAGAAGTAGAAGCTATCAATTCTTTTTCTAGGTTGGAATTATTAAAAGAAATCTATGACATCATATGGATGTTTGTACCTATTTTAACTACTGTATTAGGAATTACAATAGGCGTACTCATAATTGTTTGGTTAGAAAGAGAAATATCCGCCGGGATACAACAACGTATTGGCCCTGAATATGCCGGCCCATTGGGGGTTCTTCAAGCTCTAGCAGATGGGACAAAATTGCTTTTCAAAGAGAATCTTCTTCCATCTCGAGGAAATATTAGTTTATTTAGTATTGGCCCCTCCCTAGCTGTCATATCTATTTTGTTAAGTTATTCAGTAATTCCTTTTGGCTATCATCTTGTTCTAGCCGATCTCAGTATAGGCGTTTTTTTATGGATTGCTATTTCAAGTATTGCTCCCATTGGACTTCTTATGTCA